GATATTGTAATCATCGTTGATCAGCAAGAAGAATATACGGCTCTTCGAGAATGTGTTACTTTGGGAATTCCAACAATTTGTTTAATCGATACAAATTGTGACCCAGATCTTGCAGATATTTCGATTCCAGCCAATGATGACGCTATAGCTTCAATTCGATTAATTCTTAACAAATTAGTATCTGCAATTTGTGAGGGTCGTTATAGCTATATAAGAAATCGTTGATTAATAATAAGATAAGTCAATTACTTCGTGAATTCCATCGATTTAGGGAATCGGTTACTATACTATATCCATCCTGAATATAAAAGATAAAAATTCCCGGGGATATTATGTAATTACTTGGTATCCGAAATATACAGTTAAAGTAGGCGAATCGATAAAGAGATAGTTGAATCAAAATAATTCCTTTTTAAGTTCTATTTCTGTCAGAGGGCAAGCAATATGAATGTTCTACCATGTTCCATCAACACATTAAAAAGGTTATACGATATATCCGGTGTAGAAGTAGGCCAACATTTCTATTGGCAAATAGGAGGTTTCCAAGTCCATGCCCAAGTACTTATTACTTCTTGGTTCGTAATTGCTATCTTATTAGGTTCCGCTACTATAGCTGTTCGGAATCCACAAACCATTCCGACCGACGGTCAGAATTTTTTCGAATATGTCCTTGAATTCATTCGAGACTTGAGCAAAACTCAAATTGGAGAAGAATACGGTCCTTGGGTTCCTTTTATTGGAACTATGTTCTTATTTATTTTTGTTTCCAACTGGTCGGGTGCTCTTTTACCTTGGAAAATAATACAGTTACCTCATGGGGAGTTAGCCGCACCCACGAATGATATAAATACTACTGTTGCTTTAGCTTTACCTACGTCAATAGCATATTTCTATGCAGGTCTTACAAAAAAAGGATTGGGTTATTTCGGTAAATATATTCAACCAACTCCAATACTTTTACCAATTAACATCCTAGAAGATTTCACAAAACCCTTATCGCTTAGTTTTCGACTTTTTGGTAATATATTGGCTGATGAATTAGTAGTTGTTGTTCTTGTTTCTTTAGTACCTTCAGTAGTTCCTATACCTGTCATGTTCCTTGGATTATTTACAAGTGGTATTCAAGCTCTTATTTTCGCAACTTTAGCCGCAGCTTATATAGGGGAATCCATGGAGGGTCATCATTGACTATCTTTCAAAATATGCTTTTTTATTTATCCCAACGCAATCGCAATGTATTGTATAGGCGGTTCAAATAAGCTATTTTGGAACAGAATAGATACAAGGGTATATGATTTAGAGTACTAGTAAAAAAGATTACGATATTTTGGAATTCAATTGTCAACAAAAAGGAATGAACGAGATCTAAAAGATCTTTTTCCTAAGATTTCCGTTGGGCCACTTATGTCAGACTCCCCCAACATTCTATTTCTATTTGTTCAGTCAATCACAATATTGATTACGATTCATACCTAATCATAATTTGGATAAGATAAGAATTGTTATCCGGTTCCGATGTGCGATAAAAAAAATGTTCTATGAAACTATTCCCATCCCATTTCATTTGATTTCAGTCAATTCAATGATTGATCAAAATTCGAATTAATTGCATGCAATTAATTGGATCTCAAATATGGATATTGTATTGATATGGAAGGAGTCAGTCAGACTAATGAATTCGTCAGTTTGTATTCATGCTTGTATTAATGCGGGATCGGGATAATGATAAAGAAAAGGAAACCAATAATTTACAAACGAGATTCATAAAAAATGGGTTAGGGATGGGGTCAAACTGGGTATATGTTATTTAATGGCTATAAGCCAACTCTTCTGTATGTTTCAAAGAATGATTCTAGAATCGGGTTGAATATTAGATGTGAATTTTTGGTTTACGTTCTGGAAGAAAGCCATGTATATGTGATATTAGATATTTACTAGTTATATATGAACTATCCATATATCTTATTGACTTTTCTACCCCACCGTGAATTTAGATAGGAATTACAATAGAAGTTCTTCCGTTTCGTCTGGGCCGAATGAATAAACAGATGAAATCAAGCATAGCATATAGAAGAGAAAGAGTGCAGAATTGAAAGAATGGTTCGGAACAAATAAATGAAACGGAAGAACTAGGCCCTTCTGCATTGATTATGGATTGATAAAGACTCCATGGATAGGAAAACGCGAGATCGAAGCAGTTCCGCTTATACAATTCAATAATCTCATTACTTTAATTTGTAGGTCATAGTTATTTCGACTGGATTGGGTGGATCTTAGTAATGGAATAACAAGTCAAAATTCATTGGTTGCTTGTATCATTAACCATTTCTTTATTTTTATGCGAGGAGCTTACCATGAATCCACTGATTTCTGCTGCTTCCGTTATTGCTGCTGGATTGGCTGTAGGGCTGGCTTCTATTGGACCTGGAGTTGGTCAAGGTACTGCTGCGGGCCAAGCTGTAGAAGGTATCGCAAGACAACCAGAGGCAGAGGGTAAAATAAGAGGTACTTTATTGCTTAGTCTGGCTTTTATGGAAGCTTTAACAATTTATGGACTGGTCGTGGCATTAGCACTTTTATTTGCAAATCCCTTTGTTTAATCCTATAAATTTGTAAAGTTTTTTGTTTTGTCTTTCTTATTTTATTACCTTGGATTTGCCACTTGATTTTTCGAACTATATCAAGATTTCACTCCTACAATAACGATTTCACTCCTACAATAACTTTAACTTATTCATTGAGCTAATACTAATAATAATACCCCGTGGGAAGGACTAATTTGAGGATCAGGAATTAGCGGATCCACTCGCTTTCTTCCTTCCCGTTCTCAGTCCAATGGAACCCCTTTTTTTAGGAAGCGTTGCAACAAATGAGGTATTTCGGAATTTATATGCGACCTGAGACCCAATTCTAACAAGTATTTCAATTTTCTTATTGAAATAAAAATCATGAAATTTTAAAATATTAAGAAAATGAATAAAAAAATCAATCAAATAAAAAAAAAGGCGAAGTAATACAAAAAGAACTCTGTTCGATTTAGTCAGTCCTATCCCTATCTATAAGAGGAGATCCTATGAAAAATGTAACCGATTCTTTCGTTTCCTTGGGTCACTGGCCATCCGCCGGGAGTTTCGGATTTAATACCGATATTTTAGCAACAAATCCAATAAATCTAAGTGTAGTCCTTGGTGTATTGATTTTTTTTGGAAAGGGAGTGTGTGCGAGTTGTTTATTTCAAGAATAAGCTGGATCTAACCAGCTGCACTTTATTCTTTCTAATTAATAATTAGGAAAGAAAGGTGCACGATCTCGCGAATTACTTCTGAATAAATTCAGAAATCATATGTACGAACCATAGCATTTCGCGATTCATTGGTAAATAAACTTTGATTCTCTATCAACCAATAATATGGGACCCTAAACAAAACATGGTTAAAGCTAAATTGTTTGAAGTTCGGGCGCAACATTGGTGCTCTTTCTACCACTATATTAATTTAGTATGGAGATGGTTTCAAAATGAATAGTTGCATTTTATCCGATATAGAACACTCATATCGATAAAATGATTTGAACCCTTTACTGGAAAAATGGGAATCCCGTCCTTTTTTATCCAATGCGGAATCGACGACCTATGTATAAAGTAAGCAGAATTTTGTGGATTTGAACAAAAATAAAAAAAAAAAAAAAAGAAACAACTTTGCCGATAATTACAGATTTTTTGTCTGGTCGGAAGAGTCCTCCGAATATTCTGGTCTTGGATCACTGATCCGTTTCAATATTTTGGAATCCGAACAGAGAAGAGAGGATAAGCTCATTACATAAAAAAATAGATATGGGAATTACCCATAAGTAAGTGAGCGTGAGAGCCAAATGAATCGAAAGATTCATGTTTGGTTCGGGAAGAGATCCTGGAATTTTTGAAATTAATGCGAAGATAATCTACTTTCATTAAATGATTTATTAGATAATCGAAAACAGAGAATCTTGAGTACTATTCGAAATTCAGAAGAGCTGCGCGGGGGGGCCATAGAAAAACTGGAAAAAGCCAAGGCACGCTTACGGAAAGTAAAAATGGAAGCGGATGAGTTTCGAGTGAATGGATACTCCGAGATAGAACGAGAAAAATTGAATTTGATTAATTCAACTTATCAGAATTTGGAACGATTAGAAAATTACAAAAACGAAACCATTCAGTTTGAACAACAAAGAGCGATTAATCAAGTCAGACAACGCGTTTTTCAACAAGCCTTACAAGGAGCTCTAGGAACTCTGAATAGTTGTTTGAACAACGAGTTACATTTACGCACCATCAGTGCTAATATTGGTATCTTTGGGGCGATGAAAGAAATAACTGATTAGTCCTTCCTTCTACTGTAGGCATTATTTATTGATTTTTCCTTTGCTTCTGAAAAAGAATTAAGCAAGACTCATGGCAACCCTTCGAGCCGACGAAATTAGTAAAATTATCCGTGAACGTATTGAGCAATATAATAGAGAAGTCAAGATTGTGAATACTGGCACCGTACTTCAAGTAGGCGATGGCATTGCTCGTATTCATGGTCTTGATGAAGTAATGGCAGGTGAATTAGTAGAATTCGAAGAGGGCACAATAGGCATTGCTCTTAATTTGGAATCCAATAATGTTGGTGTTGTGTTAATGGGTGACGGTTTGATGATACAAGAGGGAAGTTCTGTAAAAGCAACAGGAAGAATTGCTCAGATACCAGTGAGCGAGGCTTATTTGGGTCGTGTTATAAATGCTCTGGCTAAACCTATTGATGGGAGAGGTGAGATTTCAGCCTCGGAATCTCGACTAATTGAATCGCCCGCCCCAGGTATTATTTCGAGACGTTCCGTATATGAGCCGATGCAAACCGGACTTATTGCTATTGATTCGATGATCCCTATAGGGCGCGGTCAGCGAGAATTAATTATTGGGGATAGACAGACCGGTAAAACAGCAGTAGCCACGGATACCATTCTCAATCAAAAAGGTCAAA